GAACATACCATTGGGAAGTGATTCAGTAATTAAACCTTCGTGAATTAATTTTTGTTCTTTCATTCCAGGTAACCCCCTTGAAGTATCAACTAATGGAGGAGGAGTGATAGTAGACAATCCGTCTTTCCTCTCTTTTTCCAAATAGCAAGTTACGGATCAAATTCGGATACCAGAAGGATCACCATATATAATACAAAATTTCTCCCCCAATTCCTTCTAGTCGAGCTTCTCGATCTGTCATTATACCTCGAGAAGTAGAAAGAATTACGATACCCATTCCACCTAAAATCCTAGGAATTCGTTGATAGTTGGAATAGATTCGTAGACCGGGTCGACTGATACGCTTTAAAATATTTCGATATGTTCCCTTCCTATTCCTTCTATGTCGCAGGGTTGAAACCAAAAAATATTTGTTGTTTTCCCGATGTTTCCTAACGTTTTCAATAAACCCTTCTCGTAGAAGTATTTTAACAATGTTTTCGGTGATATTAGTAGATGTTATTCGAACCGTTCCCTTTTTATCCATGTTAGCATTTCTTATAGAAGTTATTATATCGGCAATAGTGTCCCTACCCATGACGAACTAGAATTCTTGGTGCCTCACAGTTTTGATATAATCAACATGTTCCACTTTTTTTTTTTAATTTTTCTTATTTATTTATGAATTAGTAAAGGTATATGCGTGAGACACAATCTACTAACGTGATCTATTTCAGATACCTTACTACACTCCATACTCTATTATGGTCTCATCTACTCGTATTTATATATTTATAAGACTTCAGGAGCTAATGAGACTATTTTAGTGAAACTCAACTGTCTCAATTCCCGAGCGATCGCTCCAAAAACTCGAGTTCCTTTTGGATTTCCTTCTTGATCAATGACAACTGCTGCATTGTCATCATATCGTATTATCATACCGTTGTCACGTTTGAGTTCTTTACATGTACGCACAATTACAGCTCTGATCACTTCTGATCTTTCGAGAGGCATATTGGGCACTGCTTCTTTGATTACAGCAACAATAACGTCACCAATATGAGCATATCGCTGATTACTAGCTCCTATGATTCGAATACACATCAATTCTCGAGCCCCGCTGTTGTCTGCTACATTCAAATGGGTCTGAGGTTGAATCATATCATTTTTTGAATCTGCTCTTTCAATGCAAAGGGCAAAGGAAAAAGAGAGAAATATTGTCTTCCCAGAAATCAAAAAATCTGCGATTGTATTTTTCATCACAAATACCCTTCAAATACCTATCACGCGATAATGAATTGAGTTCGTATAGGCATTTTGGACGCAGCTATTTCAATAGCTGCTCTGGCTACAGTTTCTGATATTCCGCCCATTTCATAAAGTATTCGACCTGGTTTAACGACAGATACCCAATATTCGGGAGATCCTTTCCCCGAACCCATGCGTGTTTCGGTAGGTCTTACTGTAACGGGTTTGTCGGGAAATATACGTACCCATATTTTTCCACCGCGGCGCGCATACCGTGTCATTGCCCGTCGTCCTGCTTCTATTTGTCTAGATGTGATCCAAGCGGGTTCAAGTGCCTGAAGAGCGTATTTACCGAAACAAATATGATTGCCTCGATAAGATATTCCCTTCATTCTTCCTCTATGTTGTTTACGGAATCTGGTTCTTTTGGGGTTCTAGTTGATGGTTTTTTCTCAATACCATCTCTACTGCAGAACCGGACATGAGAGTTTCTTCTCATCCAGCTCCTCGCGAATGAAACGATTCAATAATATTACAGATGCACATGTATTTATTTAATGAATAATACACGGATTTATTGATATTTAATCTGTCACACAGCAATCCGTATATCTTGTATATTATCTTGTATATATAGCTAGACGTATATTTCTATTTATATGGGATAATGCCTTTCTTTTGAAAATGAATTCTTGACCTTTACCGAATCCGTCAAAATATTGCAATCCAATAATGGCTTCGCGGGCGAATATTTACTCTTTCCTTACTTTCTTCATTTGTAGGTTGAACCTATGACCTATCAGAATAAATCAATTGGTTCCTGGTTGATTCCGCCATCCCACCCAATGAATCATTAGGATTTGTTTTTAATAGAATCTTCTGCAGTCACAGGTTCCGTCGTTCCCATAGCTTTTCATTAATGGCTAGGCCTGAACTATGCAATGGAGCTCCTAATGAAATTCGTTCCCGAGCCAATCTCCTCAGTCTCTATTGACTCGAGGCTCTTTATTATTTGTATTTTTCTTATGAACCTTATTCATCTAATTACTAATTATGGACGAATCAGTATTGATGCTTTATCACACTGCTTTTTATGATAATGATGTGATTGATAGACCATACATATTGGAATCATATATCATGGAGATTCTCCTTCTCTCTTTCTCTCGCCCTTCCATTTACCCACATCCTTCTATTTTCCTTTCCCTTTCCAAGCCATAAATGGACTTTTCCTTTATGGAAAAAAAAAAAAATTTCAGTTGTTACAACTATATGATCGATACATCATATAGTGACTGGTTCCTTGGATCTCGATAATACAAAGCAATGAGTTGGTTACTAGTTCTTATAGTTATTAGTTAGGGGCTGGTCTGTTTTTTTTTTTTTTGAATCCCAACTCTAAAGAAAAAACCAACGAGTCACACACTAAGCATAGCAGTTCTACCAAATGGTCAATCGAATTTTTATTCAACCCTATAGAATTAGAATTGCTCATTTTTCATTTTTTTTTTTTTTATTGAAGTGAAAAGGAATAGTTTGTAGTTTTTGTTCTATCGCGGAATAGAATGGCAAGCAAAGGAGGGACCCTTATTTCTCGTCTACAAATATCCAAATTTTGATGCCCAATATTCCATAGGCGGTTTGAACTGGATAGGAACAATGATCAATTTTAGCTCGAATGGTTTGTAGGGGAACCCTACCTTCTCTGATCCATTCGACACGTGCAATTTCTTTTCCGTCGATACGCCCTGCAATTTCCACTTGAATTCCTTTTGTGTCTGCTTCTTCAGTTAATTCAATAGCTTTTTTCATTGCCTTTCGAAACGAAACTCGATTCTTTAATTGTAGAGCTATATATTCTGCAAGAATATTAGGTTGTCCATAAGGTTTTGCAACTCTTGTAATAGCAATGTTAAGTCTCCGGTTCACAGAATGAAACCCCTTTTGTACATTGATCTGTAATTCTTTGATTCCTCGTGTTTGGCCTTCTATTAACAAGTTTTGGAATCCAATATAGATTATGACCTGGATCAGATCCATTTTTTTTTGAATCTCTATATGTGCAATTCCAATTCCTTCGAAACTTGAGGATATTCTTATATTTTTTTGTAAATATATCTTGATACAATCCCGTATTTTTTCATCTTCCTGTAGACCTATGTAATAACTTTTTGGTTGTGCGAACCAAAGGGAACGATGACTTTGGGTTTCCCCAAGTCGGAAACCAAGTGGATTTATTTTTTGACCCATCTTTTTTTTTCTCTCTCTCTTTCTTTCTCTATATATCTTTCTATTATAGGATCTCTCCATACATTTTTTGTTTCTAAAAATGGATCCTGATCCGTTTTCTTTTTAGATCTATCCTTCAATACAATAATTATATGACAAGCGAGTCTTTCTATTGGATAACTACGTCCTCTAGCCCGGGGTTTGAACTTTTTCACGATAGTACCCCCATGGACTTCGGCTTTACTAATGACTGAATCAGCTTCGTTGAAACTTTTATTGTGACTAGCATTTGCTGCTGCAGAATAAACCAGTTTAAAAATGGGATAAAATGCTCGATAAGGCATGAGTTCCAGTAACATAAGTGTTTTCTCATAGGAATGTCCACGAATCTGATCAATGACTCTTCGTGCTTTGTGAGCAGACATAGATACATGTTGAGCTAAAGCTTGTACTTGTGTGCTCGAGCTCCTCTTCATCTTCTGCTTTTTCAAGGTCTTCTTCCACTTTCTCCACTTTGACATAAGGTTCACCTCCCACCAATGAACGACGAGCACCTACTTTTATTTTCTTTTTTATTTTATTAAAGGAGAGATCTAGTATCGTTTCTCGCATGTCCCCGGAAAGTCAGAGTAGGTGCGAATTCTCCCAATTTGTGACCCACCATACGATCTGTTATATAAATAGGTATATGTGCCTTTCCATTATGAACGGCAATTGTATTGCCGATCATTGTGGGTATAATGGTAGATGCCCGGGACCAAGTTCCTATTATCTCTTTTTCCTCTCTCATGTTGAGCTTCTCCATTTTTGCCAATAAATGATTATCTACAAAAGGATTTTTTTTTAGTGAACGGGTCACGGCCGATTACTCCTTTTTTTTTTTGACTGAATTTTCTCTATAAGAGGTAGAATAGAATAACCCGGTTGAAGCGTAATGATCATACGTCTGTAATGCATTTCCCATAATAGGTCCCATTCTTCTACCCTTTCCCGGGAGTCGATGACTATTTATAGCTATTACTTTGACGCCAAAGAAGAGTTCGACCCAATGCTTTATTTCTGTCCTAGTTGATCCTGATTCGACATTAGAAGTATATTGATTGTTCCCCAATAACCGAATACTCTTTTCTGTAAAGACTGCATATTTGATTCCATCCATAAATCCACTTTCTTCCCCACGAGTTCCAGTATCGATAAGAATTCTAGTTCTTACTCTTCATATGTTATGGTTGGTATGAATATACCATACCAATTCGTTATGTATGGATGATGAGATTCCATTGATACAGAGCCAATTCCAATAGACTTATTGAATATTCCCGTTGGCCTGCATCCAGCAGGAATTGAACCTACGAATTCGCCAATTATGAGTTGGGCGCTTTAACCATTCAGCCATGGATGCTTCGCGGGGGTCATTGTACATTGTGAATGACCCAATTCCAATTGAATTGGATTCCTTAGGAGGAATCAATGAGAGGACATCAATTCAAATCCTGGATCTTCGAATTGAGAGAGATCAAGAATTCTCACTATTTCTTAGATTC